GCTAACGTAGCTTAACGAAAGCATAACACTGAAGATGTTAAGATGAGCCCTAGAAAGCTCCGAGAGCACAAAGGCTTGGTCCTGACTTTATTATCAACTTTAGCCAAACTTACACATGCAAGTATCCGCGCACCCGTGAGAATGCCCTTACAGTTTCCAGCATGGAAACAAGGAGCTGGTATCAGGCACATCAATTAAAGCCCACGACGCCTTGCTCAGCCACACCCCCAAGGGAACTCAGCAGTGATAAACATTAAGCCATAAGTGAAAACTTGACTTAGTTAAAGCTAAAAGAGCCGGTAAAACTCGTGCCAGCCACCGCGGTTATACGAGAGGCTCAAGTTGATGAACCCCGGCGTAAAGAGTGGTTAAGAGAGATCAAAACTAAAGCCGAATGCTTTCAAAGCTGTTATACGCTTCCGAAAGTAAGAAGCCCAATCACGAAAGTGGCTTTACTTTACCTGACCCCACGAAAGCTACGACACAAACTGGGATTAGATACCCCACTATGCCTAGCCTTAAACATTGGCAACACTTTACACCTGCTGCCCGCCAGGAAACTACGAGCATTAGCTTAAAACCCAAAGGACTTGGCGGTGCTTTAGACCCACCTAGAGGAGCCTGTTCTAGAACCGATAACCCCCGTTCAACCTCACCCTTCCTTGTTTTTTCCGCCTATATACCACCGTCGTCAGCTTACCCTGTGAAGGCCTTATAGTAAGCAAAATTGGCACAGCCCAGAACGTCAGGTCGAGGTGTAGCGAATGGAAGGGGAAGAAATGGGCTACATTCTTTAATAAAAAGAATACGAATGACTGACTGAAACGTCTTTCCGAAGGAGGATTTAGCAGTAAGCAGGAAATAGAGTGTTCTGCTGAAATTGGCCCTGAAGCGCGCACACACCGCCCGTCACTCTCCCCGAGCTCACGAACTTTTAATAAATAAAATCCCGCCACTGCAAAGGGGAGGCAAGTCGTAACATGGTAAGTGTACCGGAAGGTGTACTTGGAAAAATCAGGGTGTAGCTAAGATAGAAAAGCATCTCCCTTACACCGAGAAGTCACCCGTGCAAATCGAGTCACCCTGAAGCCCAACAGCTAGCCCCACACCCAAAAACAACAAAACATCATTAATACCCCCAAAAACACTAACGTTTTTCAAACAAACCATTTTTCCACCTAAGTATGGGCGACAGAAAAGGAACTACGGCGCAATAGATAAAGTACCGCAAGGGAACGCTGAAAGAGAAATGAAAGAACCCAGCAAAGCTACAAAAAGCAGAGATTTTTCCTCGTACCTTTTGCATCATGATTTAGCCAGAAATTACTCAGGCAAAGAGAACTTTAGTCTGACACCCCGAAACTAAGTGAGCTACTCCAAGACAGCCTATCATTAGGGCACACCCGTCTCTGTGGCAAAAGAGTGGGAAGAGCTTTGAGTAGAGGTGACAGACCTACCGAACTAAGTTATAGCTGGTTGTCTGGGAAATGGATAGGAGTTCAGCCTCTCGGATTCTTACCTCACTCTCGTCTAAACACCCAACATTGACCCGAAAGAAACCGCGAGAGTTAGCCAAAGGGGGTACAGCCCCTTTGAAACAAGATACAACTTTTCCAGGAGGGTAAAGGTCATAATAAACAAAAGTAGGATGTTCTGGTGGGCCTAAAAGCAGCCATCCCCTTAGAAAGCGTTAAAGCTCAGACATCACACTAAGCTCTCTATTCTGATAATTTACCTCACCCCCCTAACTCTACCAGACCGACCCATGCAAACATGGGCGTGACTATGCTAAAATGAGTAATAAGAGAGTTAAGACTCTCTCCCCGCACATCCGTAACTCGGAACGGACTAACCACCGAACTTTAACGGACCCAAACAAAGAGGGCAATAGATGGCAGACTAAACAACTGGAAAAACATCAAGCTTTTAACCGTTAACCCCACACTGGTGTGCCCCTTGGGAAAGACTAAAAGAAAGAGAAGGAACTCGGCAAACACATGAAGCCTCGCCTGTTTACCAAAAACATCGCCTCTTGCTGAAAACCAAGAATAAGAGGTCCCGCCTGCCCTGTGACTATAAGTTTAACGGCCGCGGTATTTTGACCGTGCAAAGGTAGCGCAATCACTTGTCTTTTAAATGAAGACCTGTATGAATGGCACAACGAGGGCTTAGCTGTCTCCTTTTTCCAGTCAATGAAATTGATCTCCCCGTGCAGAAGCGAGGATAAAACCATAAGACGAGAAGACCCTATGGAGCTTTAGACGCCAGAATAAATCATGTCAAATACCCCCAAACACAGGGCCGAACTAAATGAGCATTATTCCATGTCTTTGGTTGGGGCGACCGCGGGGAAATAAAAAACCCCCACGTGGACTGGAATTATGCTATTCCACAACTAAGAGCCCCCGCTCTAGTTAACAGAATTTCTGACCAACAAAGATCCGGCAACGCCGATCAACGGACCGAGTTACCCTAGGGATAACAGCGCAATCCTCTTTTAGAGCCCATATCGACAAGAGGGTTTACGACCTCGATGTTGGATCAGGACATCCTAATGGTGCAGCCGCTATTAAGGGTTCGTTTGTTCAACGATTAAAGTCCTACGTGATCTGAGTTCAGACCGGAGTAATCCAGGTCAGTTTCTATCTATGCAATGATTTTTTCTAGTACGAAAGGACCGAAAAAAAGAGGCCTATACTCCTAGTATGCCTCACCCCCACCTAATGAAAACAACTAAAATAGGCAAAAGGGCATGCCCCTTTGCCGAAGATTACGGCATGTTAAGGTGGCAGAGCTCGGTAATTGCAAAAGACCTAAGCTCTTTCGACAGAGGTTCAAATCCTCTCCCTGACTATGATTTCAGCACTCATTACCCATATTGTTAACCCCCTAGCCTTTATTGTCCCAGTTCTTTTAGCCGTTGCTTTCCTCACCCTACTTGAACGTAAAGTCTTGGGCTATATGCAACTACGAAAAGGCCCTAACATCGTAGGCCCCTACGGACTCCTTCAGCCGATCGCTGATGGAGTTAAACTATTTATTAAAGAGCCCGTCCGCCCCTCAACCTCCTCCCCCGCCCTATTCATCCTAACCCCTATACTTGCCCTCACTCTTGCCCTTACACTATGGGCCCCCATACCTCTACCTTACCCAGTAACCGACCTAAACCTAGGCATTTTATTTATCCTCGCCCTCTCCAGCTTAGCCGTTTATTCTATTCTAGGATCAGGATGAGCATCAAATTCTAAATACGCCCTCATTGGAGCACTACGCGCAGTTGCCCAAACCATCTCCTACGAGGTTAGTCTCGGCTTAATCCTATTAAATGCTATTATTTTTACCGGCGGCTTCACACTCCAGACCTTCTCTGTAGCCCAAGAAAGCACTTGATTAATTTTACCAGCCTGGCCCCTAGCCGCTATATGGTACATCTCAACCCTTGCAGAGACAAACCGCGCCCCATTCGACCTAACTGAGGGGGAATCCGAATTAGTCTCCGGCTTTAATGTGGAATATGCAGGAGGACCGTTTGCCCTATTTTTCCTCGCGGAATATGCTAACATCTTACTCATAAATACACTCTCCGCTACATTATTCCTAGGAGCCTCCCACATCCCAGCCATCCCAGAACTAACAACCATAAATTTAATAACTAAAGCTGCCCTTCTTTCCATGGTCTTCCTATGAGTTCGAGCATCCTACCCACGATTCCGCTACGATCAACTCATACATCTTATTTGAAAAAACTTTCTCCCCTTAACACTAGCCCTGGTAATTTGACACCTAGCTCTTCCCATCGCATTTGCAGGCCTCCCTCCAATGCTTTAACACTGGAACTGTGCCTGAAGTAAAGGGCCACTTTGATAGAGTGAATCATGGAGGTTAAAGTCCCCCCAGCTCCTTAGAAAGAAGGGATTTGAACCCTACCCGAAGAGATCAAAACTCTCAGTGCTTCCACTACACCACTTCCTAGTAAAGTCAGCTAATTAAGCTTTTGGGCCCATACCCCAAGAATGTTGGTTAAACCCCTTCCTTTACTAATGAACCCTTATATCTTAACCACCCTACTATTTGGTCTAGGCCTGGGGACAACGATTACATTTGCTAGTTCCCACTGGCTTCTAGCCTGAATAGGGCTCGAAATGAATACCCTCGCCATCCTTCCCCTTATAGCCCAACACCATCACCCCCGAGCCGTCGAAGCCACCACCAAATACTTTCTTACTCAAGCAACCGCAGCCGCCATACTCCTTTTTGCCAGCACCACCAACGCCTGACTAACCGGCCAATGAGACATTCAACAGATGTCCCACCCCTTCCCAACCACGGTCATTATCCTAGCTCTATCCCTAAAAATCGGTCTTGCCCCTGTCCACTCCTGACTCCCCGAAGTGCTTCAAGGATTTGATTTAACTACAGGCCTCATCTTATCCACCTGACAAAAACTCGCCCCCTTTGCCCTTCTCCTTCAAATGCAACCTGCCAATCCAACCCTTCTTGTTATCCTCGGCCTTACATCAACCCTTGTAGGTGGCTGAGGTGGCTTAAATCAAACACAACTCCGAAAAATCCTCGCCTACTCCTCCATCGCCCACCTCGGCTGAATAATCCTGATTTTACAATTCTCCCCAGCTCTAACACTCTTAGCCCTCCTGACATACTTTATTATAACCTCCTCAACATTCCTGGTATTCAAACTTAACAAATCAACTAACATCAACACCCTAGCCATTTCTTGGACCAAATCACCCGCAATTACATGTCTAGCCCCCCTTATTTTATTATCCCTAGGCGGTCTCCCGCCCTTGACAGGTTTTATGCCAAAATGACTTATTCTACAAGAACTGACTAAACAAGAACTCCCCTGCACAGCCACCCTTGCAGCACTAACCGCACTTCTTAGCCTATACTTCTACCTGCGCCTCTCCTACGCCATAACATTAACCATGGCCCCTAACAACCTAACCGGGACTACACCCTGGCGAGTTTACCCCCAACAACTAACCCTCCCCTTAGCCAGCTCCACCATAATAGCCCTTCTCCTCCTCCCCCTGACCCCCTCAATATTAGCACTACTATCCCCCTAAGAGACTTAGGATAGCACAAGACCAAGGGCCTTCAAAGCCCTAAGCGGGAGTGAAAATCTCCCAGTCCCTGCCTAAGGCTTGCGGGGCACTAACCCACATCTCCTGCATGCAAAACAGACACTTTAATTAAGCTAAAGCCTTACTAGATGAGCAGGCCTCGATCCTACAAACTTTTAGTTAACAGCTAAACGCCCTAACCAGCGAGCATCCATCTACCTTTCCCCCGCCTGCCGAGTAGCGGAAAAGGCGGGGGAAAGCCCCGGCAAGCGTTAGCCTGCTTCTTTAGATTTGCAATCTAATATGTGACACCCCAGGGCTTGGCAGGAAGAGGACTTAAACCTCTGTTCATGGGGCTACAATCCACCGCTTAAAACTCAGCCATCCTACCTGTGGCAATCACACGTTGATTTTTCTCGACCAATCACAAAGACATCGGCACCCTTTATTTAGTATTCGGTGCATGAGCCGGTATAGTGGGTACGGCCCTAAGCCTACTCATTCGAGCAGAGCTCAGCCAACCAGGCGCTCTCCTGGGCGACGACCAAATTTATAACGTAATTGTGACAGCACATGCATTCGTAATAATTTTCTTTATAGTAATACCAATTATGATTGGTGGCTTTGGCAACTGACTTGTCCCATTAATGATTGGAGCCCCCGATATAGCATTCCCCCGAATAAATAACATAAGCTTTTGACTTCTCCCCCCCTCTTTCCTTCTTCTTCTCGCCTCCTCCGGGGTTGAAGCCGGGGCTGGCACAGGATGAACCGTTTACCCCCCTCTCGCTGGTAACCTAGCCCATGCAGGAGCATCAGTCGACCTTACTATCTTCTCCCTGCATCTCGCAGGGGTCTCTTCAATCCTGGGAGCTATTAATTTTATTACCACAATTATTAACATGAAGCCCCCTGCTATTTCCCAGTACCAGACCCCTTTATTTGTCTGATCAGTCCTAATTACTGCCGTCTTACTCCTGCTTTCCCTTCCAGTCCTTGCTGCAGGCATCACAATACTACTTACAGACCGTAATCTAAACACCACTTTCTTTGACCCAGCGGGGGGCGGGGACCCAATCCTCTATCAGCACCTGTTCTGGTTTTTCGGTCACCCCGAAGTCTACATTCTTATTCTTCCAGGGTTTGGCATAATCTCCCACATCGTCGCCTACTATTCCGGGAAAAAAGAGCCCTTTGGCTATATAGGCATGGTTTGGGCCATGATAGCAATTGGCCTTCTAGGCTTCATTGTCTGAGCCCACCACATGTTTACTGTCGGCATGGACGTAGACACACGCGCCTACTTTACGTCCGCCACAATAATTATTGCCATCCCAACCGGCGTAAAAGTCTTTAGCTGGCTGGCAACACTTCACGGGGCCTCTATTAAATGAGAGACCCCTCTTCTATGAGCCCTTGGCTTTATTTTCCTCTTCACCGTGGGGGGACTGACAGGAATCGTCCTGGCCAACTCATCTCTGGACATTGTACTACATGACACATACTATGTAGTCGCACATTTCCATTATGTCTTATCAATGGGGGCTGTATTCGCAATTGTAGCTGCCTTCGTTCACTGATTCCCCCTGTTTTCAGGTTACACCCTACACACCACTTGAACGAAAATCCACTTCGGAATCATATTCATCGGGGTTAACCTCACCTTCTTCCCGCAGCATTTCTTAGGCCTGGCAGGAATACCTCGGCGATACTCAGACTACCCAGACGCCTACACTCTCTGAAACACAATTTCTTCTATTGGTTCATTAGTCTCCCTCGTAGCAGTAATTATGTTCTTATTTATTATCTGAGAAGCATTTGCCGCTAAACGCGAAGTCCTAGCTGTAGAACTAACCACAACTAATGTGGAGTGACTTCACGGCTGCCCCCCACCTTATCACACTTTCGAAGAGCCCGCATTTGTTCAAGTTCAGTCCAATTAACGAGAAAGGGAGGAGTTGAACCCCCCTGTGTTGGTTTCAAGCCAACCACATAACCGCTCTGTCACTTTCTTCATGAGACGCTAGTAAAGAAGCCAATTACACTGCCTTGTCAAGGCAGTATCGTGGGTTAAAATCCCACGTGTCTCGTATACTTAATGGCACATCCCTCCCAACTAGGTTTTCAAGATGCAGCTTCACCCGTAATGGAAGAACTCCTTCATTTTCACGACCACGCCCTAATAATCGTTTTCCTAATCAGCACACTAGTGCTTTACATTATTGTGGCCATGGTAACAACCAAATTAACAAACAAATACATTTTAGACTCCCAAGAAATTGAAATTATCTGAACTATTCTGCCCGCAATTATTCTTATCCTTATTGCTCTCCCCTCTCTTCGCATTCTCTACCTTATAGACGAAATTAATGACCCTCACTTGACAATCAAAGCTATGGGCCACCAATGATACTGAAGCTATGAATATACCGACTATGAAGACCTGGGGTTCGACTCTTACATAATTCCCACCCAAGATCTAACCCCCGGCCAATTCCGCCTCCTTGAAGCAGATCATCGAATAGTCGTCCCCGTGGAATCCCCTATCCGAGTACTAGTATCAGCAGAAGATGTATTACACTCATGAGCAGTCCCTGCCTTAGGCGTAAAAATAGACGCAGTCCCCGGCCGCCTAAACCAAACAGCCTTTATTGCCTCACGACCTGGAGTCTTCTACGGACAATGCTCTGAAATCTGCGGAGCCAATCACAGTTTTATGCCCATCGTAGTAGAAGCCGTCCCCCTGGAGCACTTCGAAAACTGATCATCTCTAATACTTGAAGACGCCTCGCTAAGAAGCTAAATAGGGTATAGCGTTAGCCTTTTAAGCTAAAGACTGGTGGCCCCCAACCACCCCTAGCGACATGCCTCAGCTCAACCCCGCACCCTGATTTGCCATTCTAGTCTTCTCCTGACTGATTTTCCTAACCATCATTCCCCCTAAAGTTTTAGCGCATACTTTCCCAAATGAACCCACCCTTCAAAGCGCCGAAACTCCTAAAACAGAACCCTGAAACTGACCATGACACTAAGCTTCTTTGATCAATTTATGAGCCCCACATACTTAGGAATCCCCCTAATCGCCCTAGCCCTCAGCTTACCCTGAACACTCTTCCCCACCCCCTCCACTCGATGGCTCAACAATCGCCTACTCACCCTCCAAGGCTGATTTATTAACCGATTTATTCAACAACTACTCCTGCCTTTAAACCCCGCCGGCCACAAATGAGCCGTCCTGTTTATGTCTCTTATGTTATTTCTCATCACCTTAAATATACTAGGCCTTCTCCCCTATACCTTCACCCCCACCACTCAACTATCCCTTAACATGGCCCTGGCCGTACCCCTCTGACTTGCAACCGTCATCATCGGCCTGCGAAATCAACCAACCATTGCCCTCGGACACCTCCTCCCAGAAGGGACACCAACACCTCTGATCCCCGTACTAATCGTTATCGAAACAATTAGCCTACTTATCCGCCCCTTAGCTCTGGGGGTTCGACTAACCGCCAACCTAACAGCAGGGCACCTCTTAATCCAACTAATCGCGACTGCCGCGTTCGTTCTTCTCCCAATAATGCCTACAGTAGCTGTTCTCACAGCAATTCTACTTCTTCTACTCACCCTCCTTGAAGTTGCCGTAGCAATAATCCAAGCCTACGTCTTTGTTCTCCTTTTAAGCCTCTACCTACAAGAAAACGTCTAATGGCCCACCAAGCACACGCATACCACATAGTAGACCCAAGCCCCTGACCTCTAACAGGGGCAATTGCAGCCCTCCTAATAACATCAGGCCTCGCTATTTGATTTCACTTTCACTCCACAACCCTTCTAACCCTAGGCTTAATTCTTCTCCTCCTAACAATATATCAATGATGACGAGATATCATTCGAGAAGGAACCTTCCAAGGCCACCATACACCCCCTGTTCAAAAAGGCCTGCGATACGGTATGATCCTATTTATTACCTCCGAAGTTTTCTTTTTCTTAGGATTCTTCTGAGCCTTTTATCATGCAAGCCTCGCACCCACCCCTGAACTAGGGGGATGTTGACCCCCAACTGGTATTAGCGTTCTAGACCCTTTTGAAGTTCCCCTACTTAATACAGCCGTACTCCTTGCATCAGGAGTAACCGTTACCTGAGCCCACCATAGCATCATGGAAGGCGAACGAAAACAGGCAATCCACTCCCTCACACTGACAATTCTCCTCGGCTTCTACTTCACTTTCCTACAAGCCATAGAATACTACGAGGCCCCCTTCACAATCGCAGATGGAGTTTACGGCTCTACCTTCTTTGTAGCAACTGGCTTTCACGGTCTTCACGTCATTATCGGGTCAACATTCCTAGGCGTCTGCCTACTTCGCCAGATTAAGTACCACTTTACATCAGAACACCACTTTGGATTTGAAGCTGCAGCGTGATATTGGCATTTCGTTGACGTTGTCTGACTCTTCCTCTACATCTCCATCTACTGATGAGGGTCCTAATCTTTCTAGTATCAAAGTAAGTACAAATGACTTCCAATCACTTAGTCTTGGTTAAAGCCCAAGGAAAGATAATGAACCTTGTTACAACCATCATCAGCATCGCCACAGCACTTTGTGTAGTCCTTGCTATCGTATCTTTTTGACTCCCTCAAATAACCCCAGACCACGAAAAGCTCTCCCCCTACGAATGCGGCTTCGACCCATTAGGAAGCGCCCGATTGCCCTTCTCACTCCGATTTTTCCTCGTCGCAATCTTATTCCTCCTCTTTGACCTAGAAATTGCCCTTTTACTCCCACTCCCCTGAGGAAATCAATTAACATCCCCCACCACAACATTCTTATGAGCTTCTGCCGTTCTAGCCCTCCTCACACTAGGCCTAATCTACGAATGAATCCAAGGGGGCCTTGAATGAGCTGAATAGGCAGTTAGTTTAAATAAAACCCTTGATTTCGGCTCAAGAACTTGTGGTTAAAGTCCACAACTACCTAATGACTCCCACCCACTTTGCTTTCTCATCAACCTTTCTACTAGGACTCACGGGCCTGGCCTTCCACCGAACACACCTTCTTTCCGCCCTCCTCTGCTTAGAAGGAATAATACTATCTCTATTTATCGCGCTCTCATTATGAACACTCCAATTAGATTCAACCAACTTCTCGGCCGCCCCCATACTCCTCCTAGCATTCTCAGCCTGCGAAGCAAGTGCAGGGCTCGCCCTACTTGTAGCTACCGCTCGAACTCACGGGTCCGACCGCCTACAAAACCTGAACCTCCTACAATGCTAAAAATCCTCATCCCCACCTTAATGCTCGTTCCGACAATCTGACTAGCCCCCGCCAAATGACTATGACCAACAACCCTTCTTCACAGCCTGATTATCGCCCTCACTAGTCTCACCTGATTGAAGAACACCCTGGAGACAGGGTGGTCCTCACTAAACGTTTATATAGCCACAGACCCCCTTTCCACCCCCCTCTTAGTTCTCACTTGCTGATTACTTCCCCTTATAATCCTAGCCAGCCAGAACCACACAGCCTCCGAGCCCATCAACCGACAACGAGTGTTTATTACGCTCCTAACATCTCTTCAAGCCTTCCTAATTATAGCCTTCAGTGCCACCGAAATCATCATATTTTATGTTATATTTGAAGCGACCCTAATCCCGACCCTTTTTCTCATCACCCGATGAGGTAACCAAACAGAACGCCTCAACGCAGGCACCTACTTCTTATTCTACACCCTAGCAGGCTCGCTCCCACTTCTTGTTGCCCTTTTACTCCTGCAAAATAGCACTGGGACCCTCTCCCTACTAACCCTCCAGTACATAAATCCTTTCCCCTTGTTGACCTACGCTGATAAGTTGTGGTGAGCCGCCTGTCTCCTGGCCTTCCTAGTCAAAATGCCACTCTATGGGGTACACCTATGACTCCCCAAAGCCCACGTCGAAGCCCCCATCGCTGGCTCCATAATTCTTGCAGCCGTCCTCCTAAAACTAGGCGGCTATGGCATAATACGAATAATAATCCTGCTCGAGCCCCTCACAAAAGAACTATGCTACCCCTTCATCATCTTCGCCCTCTGAGGGGTGGTCATGACTGGGTCTATTTGCCTCCGCCAGACCGATCTAAAATCCCTAATCGCCTACTCATCCGTAGGCCACATAGGCCTGGTTGTTGCTGGCATCCTCATTCAAACCCCATGAGGTTTTTCCGGGGCCCTCATTCTCATAATTGCCCACGGACTCACATCATCCGCCCTCTTCTGCCTAGCAAACACAAACTACGAACGAACACACACCCGAACAATAGTCCTAGCCCGAGGTCTTCAAGTTGTCCTCCCTTTAATAACCTCCTGATGATTCATCGCCAGTCTAGCTAACCTGGCCCTCCCCCCTCTTCCGAATCTCATGGGGGAGCTAATAATTATCACCTCCTTAGTTAACTGATCCTGGTGAACTTTAATCCTTACCGGGGCAGGGACCCTTATTACTGCAGGTTACTCACTCTACATATTCCTCATGACACAACGAGGACCCCTTCCAACCCATATTATTGCCCTAGACCCCACCCACTCTCGAGAACACTTACTAATGGCCCTCCATCTTCTACCCCTTCTTCTCCTAATCCTCAACCCCGCATTAATTTGAGGGTGGACTGCTTGTAGATGTAGTTTAATCAAAACACTAGATTGTGATTCTAGAAACAGGGGTTAAAACCTCCTCATCCACCGAGAGAGGCTCGCCAGCACCGGAAACTGCTAACTTCCACCACCTTGGTTAAACCCCAGGGCTCACTCGGCTCGCTCCTAAAGGATAACAGCTCATCCATTGGTCTTAGGAACCAAAAACTCTTGGTGCAAATCCAAGTAGCAGCTATGCACACCACCTCCCTAATAATAACATCCAGCCTAGTTATCATTTTCCTTCTTCTCCTGTACCCCGTGGTGACAACCCTTTCACCCAAACCTCAAGATAACACCTGGGCTCTCTCCCATGTAAAAACAGCAGTAAAACTAGCCTTTTTCACAAGCCTTCTCCCCCTCAGCCTTTTTCTCAACGAAGGCGCAGAGACAATTATCACCAGCTGAACCTGAATAAATACCCTCACATTTGATGTAAGCATCAGCTTAAAATTTGACTCCTACTCTATTATCTTTACCCCTGTAGCCCTCTATGTTACTTGATCGATCCTAGAATTTGCAGCATGATACATACACGCCGACCCATATATAAACCGCTTCTTTAAGTACTTGCTCATCTTCCTTATCGCCATAATCATGCTAGTAACAGCCAACAATATGTTTCAATTCTTTGTCGGCTGGGAAGGAGTAGGCATTATATCTTTTCTCCTCATCGGCTGGTGATACGGGCGAGCAGACGCAAACACAGCAGCCCTTCAAGCAGTCCTTTATAATCGAGTCGGCGACATCGGACTAATTTTTGCAATAGCTTGAACAGCAACAAACCTCAACTCTTGAGAGATACAACAAATATTCATCACCGCCAAAGACTTTGATATAACCTTTCCTTTGCTCGGACTTATTATTGCCGCTACTGGCAAATCAGCCCAATTCGGACTACATCCTTGGCTACCCTCTGCCATGGAAGGTCCTACGCCGGTCTCTGCCCTACTGCACTCCAGCACTATAGTCGTTGCAGGTATTTTCTTACTCGTCCGACTTAGCCCCCTAATAGAGCACAATCAAACTGCTCTAACCACCTGCCTTTGCCTAGGAGCCTTAACCACCTTCTTCACTGCCACCTGCGCCCTAACCCAAAACGATATCAAAAAAATCGTTGCATTCTCCACATCCAGCCAACTAGGCCTCATGATAGTCACAATCGGCCTTAATCAACCTCAATTAGCCTTTCTCCATATCTGCACCCACGCTTTTTTTAAAGCAATATTGTTCCTCTGCTCCGGCTCTATTATCCACAGCCTGAATGATGAACAAGACATCCGAAAAATAGGGGGCATGCACCACCTAGCCCCTTTTACCTCTTCCTGCTTAACTATCGGAAGCTTGGCCCTCACAGGCACCCCTTTCTTAGCAGGCTTCTTCTCGAAAGACGCCATCATTGAGGCACTAAACACATCCCACCTTAACGCCTGGGCCCTTATCCTCACCCTTCTTGCTACCTCCTTTACTGCTATTTACAGCCTTCGCGTTGTGTTCTTTGTATCAATAGGCCATCCTCGATTCTCCCCCCTATCCCCCATTAACGAGAACAACCCCGCAGTAATTAACCCTATCAAACGCCTAGCATGAGGAAGTATCATCGCCGGCCTTCTCATTACCTCTAACATCACCCCCCTAAAAACACCAGTGATATCAATACCCCCCTTGCTAAAACTGGCGGCTCTTCTTGTCACAATCATGGGCTTACTACTTGCCCTCGAACTAGCCACCCTAACGAATAAACAATACAAGCCCATCCCCCAACTAACCCCCCATCATTTCTCCAATATGTTAGGCTTTTTCCCGACAACCCTTCACCGCCTCGCCCCCAAACTCAACTTGATGCTAGGCCAATCAATTGCCAGCCAAATAGTAGACCAAACCTGATTAGAAAAAACAGGCCCCAAAGCAGTATCCTCCTTAAATCTGCCCCTCATCTCCACCACGAGCAACATCCAACAAGGCATAATCAAGACATATCTTGCCCTTTTCCTCCTTTCCCTAGCACTAGCAACACTAATCTTTGCCACTTAAACCGCCCGAAGCGCCCCACGACTAAGACCTCGAGTTAACTCCAGAACTACAAATAAAGTAAGCAAAAGGACTCAAGCACTAATAACTAACATCCCCCCACCTAGTGAATACATCAAAGCAACCCCGCCAACATCCCCCCGAACCATAAGAAAATCCCCCAGCTCATCCGCAGTCATTCAAGAACTCTCATACCACCCCCCTCAAAAAATACCAGATATCCCTACCACCCCTGACACATATACTAGTATATACCCTAGAACAGGCCAACTTCCCCAGGTTTCTGGAAAAGGTTCAGCAGCTAAAGCTGCTGAATATGCAAACACCACCAACATTCCCCCCAAATAAATTAAGAACAGAACTAAAGATAAAAAAGGCCCTCCGTGCCCAATTAACACCCCACATCCCATCCCCGCTACCACCACCAATCCTAAAGCAGCAAAATAGGGAGAAGGGTTGGATGCAACCGCAACCAGCCCTAGCACTAAACCAACTAAAAATAAAGACATCATATAAGTCATAATTCCCACCAGGATTCTAACCAGGACTAATGGCTTGAAAAACCACCGTTGTTATTCAACTACAAGAACCCTAATGGCAAGCCTACGAAAAACGCATCCTCTCCTAAAAATTGCTAACGACGCGTTAGTAGATCTCCCTACTCCCTCAAACATCTCTGTATGGTGAAACTTTGGCTCACTCCTAGGCCTCTGCCTAGCAACCCAGATTTTAACAGGCCTATTCCTTGCCATACACTACACCTCCGACATCGCAACTGCCTTCTCTTCAGTAGCACACATCTGCCGGGACGTGAATTACGGATGACTTATCCGTAATATCCACGCCAACGGCGCATCTTTCTTCTTCATCTGCATCTACCTACACATTGGACGAGGGTTGTACTATGGATCCTACCTCTATAAAGAAACATGAAACATTGGAGTTGTTCTCCTCCTCTTAGTAATGATAACTGCATTCGTAGGCTATGTACTACCATGAGGACAGATATCTTTCTGAGGTGCAACAGTTATTACGAACCTCCTCTCAGCAGTGCCCTACATCGGCAACACCTTAGTCCAATGAATTTGAGGCGGCTTCTCAGTAGACAATGCCACCCTCACCCGGTTCTTTGCCTTCCACTTCCTATTCCCCTTCATCATTGCCGCCGCAACCGTAATCCACCTGCTCTTTCTACATGAAACAGGCTCCAACAATCCCCTAGGCCTTAACTCAGACGCAGATAAAATCTTATTCCACCCCTACTTCTCCTATAAAGACCTACTTGGTTTTGTAGCACTACTCATTGCCCTAACCTCTCTAGCATTATTTACCCCCAACCTGCTAGGGGACCCGGACAACTTCACCCCCGCCAACCCACTCGTTACCCCACCCCACATCAAGCCAGAGTGATATTTCCTGTTCGCCTACGCTATTCTCCGCTCGATCCCCAACAAACTAGGAGGAGTCCTGGCCCTCCTCGCCTCAATCCTCGTGCTGATAGTCGTTCCCATCCTCCACACCTCCAAACAACGAAGCCTAACCTTCCGCCCCCTCACGCAGCTTCTTTTCTGAGCGCTCGTCGCAGACGTCGCCATTCTAACTTGAATTGGAGGAATGCCCGTTGAACATCCTTTTATCATAATTGGCCAAGTCGCCTCCTTCCTCTATTTCTTTCTCTTCCTTGTCCTCACACCTTTAACTGGTTGACTAGAAAATAAAGTACTTGAGTGATCCTGCATTAGTAGCTCAGCGCCAGAGCACCAGTCTTGTAAACTGGACGCCGGGGGTTAAAATCCCCTCTACTGCTCAAAGAAGAGGGATTTTAACCCCCACCCCTAACTCCCAAAGCTAGGATTCTAAGCTAAACTATTCTTTGTTTAGCGATATTTACATGTATGTATTAACACCATACATTTTTATTAAACATATCAATAATGTTTCAGTACATATATGTATTATCAACATAACTAGGATTACCCCATTCATACATCACCCTTACAACGAAGATTTACATAAACCACTAGAGATATATCATACATAACTGAATTAATGACTGGCGAAATTTAAGACCTACCACAAGACTCATTAGTCTAGATATACGTGGACACACCATCCCGCCATACCTCAAAATCTTAATGTAGTAAGAGCCTACCATCAGTTGATTTCTTAATGCATACGGTTATTGAAGGTGAGGGACAACTATTGTGGGGGTTTCACACAGTGAATTATTCCTGGCATTTGGTTCCTACTTCAGGGCCATGTATTGATATTATTCCTCACACTTTCATCGACGCTTGCATAAGTTAATGGTGGGACACATACGACTCGTTACCCAGCAAGCCGAGCGTTCACTCCATCGGGCAAGGGGTTTCCTTTTTTTGGTTTCCTTTCACTTGGCATTTCAGAGTGCACACGGTAACAGCTGACAAGGTTGAACATTTCCTTGCGCGCGAGGAAATAGTATTCATGGTGGAAAGATATTTTATAAAGAACCACATATTAGGATATCAAGAGCATAAACTATGATAATCACTCGTAAGATTCCTAAGATTCCCCCCTGAGGGTTTTTGCGCGTAAACCCCCCTACCCCCCTATACTCCTAAGATGTCTAACACTCCTGAAAACCCCCCGGAAACAGGAAAACCCCTAGTAGTATTTTTATGCTCCAAAATGCATCTATTTACACTATTTAAAATCTTGTCAT